AATGTTGGTTGATCGTATATTTCATTTTCATTATAGTTATATGATTCAGAGTATCATTTCCTATTTGATCCCTTTGAATTCCATATTCGAAGTTGCGATCGGATCTATTCATTAAAAAGAATCGATTCGATACATTTCTTATGTACCCATAGGTGCTATATTGGATTTGAATCAGATTTCGGATCAATCTATATTGATTGACTGCCTCCATGATGTTGTTGCTAGCAAATACCGCTGTTTTTCGTTTTGGATCTTCCAAATCATTCCCGCAGTGGATCCGGACCGAAGAAAAAGCAAATCCCCTATGATACACCAGATCCGGCTCGGTTATTGATAGAGTGAATAGATCTGCCATTTCTTGAAATCTCTCTTCTGATTCAAAATCGTGGTGTAACGTGTATCCCCCTTTGTTCCGGTCATGGAATAGATGAAATAAATCCAAAAATGGATTTTTGTTCAAGAATGAAATCTTATTGGAACTGTCCATATCTGGTTCATCCTTCGGAACCATATCACATCCCGGATCTGATGAAATAGGATGAATTGAGACGGTATTTTGTAAATACGTAATTATCTTGAATATATCAACCATTTCTTTATTTTCCGATCGCCTGAAAGGGACAAAAGAAACATCTTGTTTTTTCTTCCAAAATTTCTGATCTCTAGTGGACCTCTCGGTAGGATTCGAACCCAGATGAAGTTCTGACCATCTGTCAGAGAAAAAAGAACGAATTGATCTTGTAGGATTCCCAAGAAATTCTTCGATTTCTTTCGGAAGCAGATGATTATTCATCTGCTTCTCACGTTTCGTGAATAGCCGGGACATTGAGGAAGATCCAAAAAGGCATTTCGGGAATCGATCTGATTCTATCTCTGTTCGTTCCGTTTGAAGAAAGGAAGGATACCAAAGAATCGATCTTTCTTTTAGTTGCTGAATCTCTGTTTGATCGATCAATGTGTGATATTCTGAATCCTCATTTCTAATGGAATCGAAAAGATCTCTGAATTGATCAGAAGATCCTTTCGATTGGCTAGAATCCGTTACTTGAACGAAAATAGATCTTGTGGAATCATATTGAATATTTGACAATACATTCCGTACCCTGCTAAAAAACCGATCCTTGTTTACCAACCACACATTGTCTAACCAAATCCAATTCTCTCTCGATACGTTCCTCAAAAAATCCGATTCGTGCTGATTCTTCCCCCAACTAACGAAGAGATCTTGTCGGAATTGCCACATATGAAATTGAGCACAATTTTGCAAAGAAATACCCCACTTGTTTCTCGAGAAGAGATGGGAAACATGCTCAATATCATTTGATTGAATAGTTGCCTCAGCTCCTTGTTGTTTGAAGAAACCCTCCCCTTCAATTGGTCGTTTTTCACAAAAAGCAGACATGAGATAACAAATCAAGTCTTTCCCTAAGATTTCGAATAGCTGTCCCGAATTCAAGTTGATTATGTTTCGCTTCTTCCTCGGAGAAAGACGATCAAACAATTCCCAATCATGGTCCTTGCGGATCGGATCATCCGTATAGGATAAAAAAAGAAACCCCAGATATTTGCTATCTTTCTCTTTGAATGAGATCTCAATTCCAGCTACGGTTTCATTAGCTATCTTACAACTAGAATCCCTCTTTTTTCCGATCCGGTTCCTCCACCACCGCGAACCCCGGTTCGATTCAGGCATGATACACTTTTTATTTATTGGGAGAACCCAAGTACTCTCTTGCGGATCCATGAAACAACTCTCAGAAATCTTTTTCCCTTTTGGAAGATACAGGAGCGAAACAATCAACCTATTGATATTGGAAGACCAAAAAGATTCTTCCAATGTCTCATTTCTGGGTCCAATGGAATTCATAGGTATAGGAAGAAGCCCCATCAAATAGAGATTTTTTCTTTCGACCATCTTTTGATTGTTAATACGAGATATAAGGACCGCTACTACAAGCAGTACTACACCTTTGATCATGAAATATCGATTGCTTGTTGAACCCTGTGAATCACGTGAAAGTAGGATACTCCAAATTCGGGGATCAAAGAGTTTCATAAAACGTTCTTGGTGGAAAAAAATGTGAGTGAAAGATCCCACTGAATCGAATTTGATCCATGAATCTAAGAAATAGTGAGAATTTTTGATCTCTCTCAATATCTCTCTCAATTCGAAGATCCAGGATTTGAATTGATGTCGTTTCATTGATTCCTCCTAAAGATTTTCATTGATTCCTCCTAAAGATTTCATTTCAATTGGAATTTGGTTATTCACGATGTACGATGAGCCCTGTTAAGCATCCATGGCTGAATGGTTAAAGCGCCCAACTCATAATTGGCAAATTCGTAGGTTCAATTCCTGCTGGATGCACGCCAATGGGAACGTTCAATAAGTCTATTGGAATTGGCTCTGTATCAATGGAATCTCATCATCCATACATAACGAATTGGTATGGTATATTCATACCATAACATATGAACAGTAAGAACTAGAATTCTTATC